TTGATACGTTATTCACAACAATCTGATTTTCGGCGAGGTCTAATCAAAGGTTCTATGCGGGCTCAAAGACGTAAAATAGTTATTTGGGAATTGTTTCAAGCAAACGCACATTCCCCTCTTTTTTTGGACAGAATAGAAAAATCCCCTCTTTTTTCTTTTGATATCTCCGGGCTGATTAAAGTAATTTTTAGAAATTGGGTAGGGAAAGGGGAAGCATTCAAAATTGTAGAGTATACAGAAGAAGAAAGAAAAAGAGAAGAAGAAAAAGAGACGAAGAAAAGAACGGAGAAAGAGCGAATACAGATAGCAGAGGCCTGGGATACCATTCCAGTTACACAAGTAATAAGAGGTTGCATGTTACTAACTCAATCTATTTTTAGAAAATATATTGTATTACCTTCATTGCTAATTGCAAAAAATAGTGGACGCATGTTCCTATTTCAATTTCCCGAATGGTTTGAGGATTTACAGGAATGGAATAGAGAGATGCATGTTAAATGTACCTATAATGGTGTTCCATTATCCGAAACAGAATTTCCGAAAAATTGGTTGACAGACGGTATTCAGATAAAAATCTTATTTCCCTTCCGTCTGAAACCTTGGCACAAATCGAAACTACGATCATCTAAGAAAGGTTTAATGAAAAAGAAAAAAGAAAAAGATGATTTTTGTTTTTTAACAGTTTGGGGAATGGAAACTGAACTTCCTTTTGGTTCGCCCCGAAAAGGACCTTCCTTTTTTAAACCCATTTTTAAGGAAATTGAAAAAAAAATTGGAAAATTTAAAAAGAAGTCTTCTCGAGTTCTAATAGTTTTTAAAAGAAAAATCAAATTACTTCGAAAAGTTTTAAAAGAAACAAAAGAATGGGTTATCAAAAGTGTTATTTTTATAAAAAAAATAATAAAAGAACTTTCAAAAATTCTGTTATTTCGATTACCAGGAAGAGAAGTATATAAATCAAGTGAAATTAAAGAAGAAAAAGATTCTATAATAAGCAATCAGCTAATTCACGAATCGTTTAGTGAAATTGCATCTACGAATTGGACAAATTCTTCATTAACAGAAAAAAAAATCAAGGATTTGACTACTAGAACAAGTACAATTCGAAATCAAATAGAAAGAATTATAAAAGAGCAAAAAAAAATAACTCCAAGAATAAATAATATTAGTCTTAAAAAAACAAGTTATAATGCTAAAAGATTCGAAAAATGGCAAATATTCAAAAAAAGAAATGCTCAATTAATCTCTAAATTACCTCTTTTTTTGAAATTTTTCATTGAAAGAATCTACACAGATATATTTTTATGTATCATTAATATTCCCAGAATAAATACAGAACTTTTTCTTGAATCAACAAAAAAAATTATTGATAAATCCATTTACAATAATGAAAGAAAACAAGAAAGAATTAATAAAATTAAGAAAAATCTAATTCCATTTATTTCGACTATAAAAAAGTCACTTGATAATATTAGTAATAGTCAAAAAAATTCACCTATTTTTTATGACTTATCCTACGTGTCACAAGCATATGTATTTTTCAAATTATCACAAATCCAAGTTAGTAACTCGTATAAATTAAGAGCTGTTCTTCAATCTCAAGGAATCCCCCCGCCTGAAATAAAGGATTCTTTTGAAACACAAGGAATGGTTGATTCGAAATTAGGGGATAAGAAACTTCCGAGTTATGAAATGAATCAATGGAAAAAGTGGTTAAGAGGATATTATCAATACAATTTATCTCAGAGCAGATGGTATAGATTAATACCAGAAAAATGGCGCAATACAGTTCATCAGCGTAAAAAGGAAAATTTTAGCAAAAGGCATTCATATGAAAAAGACCAATTAATTGATTTCAAAAAACAAAAACAAATTGAAGTATATTCATTATCTAATCAAAAAAGAAAAGAGAATTTGCAAAAATACTATAAATATGATCTTTTATCATATAAATTTCTTAATTATGAAAATAAAACGGAATACTTTTTTTATAGATCTCCGTTTCAAGGACGTAAGAAGCAAGAGATTTCTTATAACACGCATAAAGAAAATATACTGAGGAACATCCCTATCGATAATTATCTAGGAAGGGTCCATATTCTATATATGGAAAAAACGGTCGATAGAAAATATTTTGATTGGAACATTCTCAATTTTGATCTTAAACAAAAAGGCGATATTGAGGCCTGGGTCAGCAATGGGAATCAAAATACTCAAATAATTCCTAAAAAAGATCTTTTTTACCTTATGATTCCAGAAATCAATCCACCAAACTCCGACAAAGTATTTTTTGATTGGATGGGAATGAATGAAAAAATGCTAAAGTGTCGCATAGCGAATTTGGAACCTTGGTTCTTCCCAGAATTTGTGTTACTTTATAATGCATATAAAAGCAAACCTTGGTTTATACCAAGCAAATTACTTCTTTCAAATTTGAATAAAAATGAAAATAGTAGTGAAAATCAAAAAATAAATCAAAAGCAAAAAGGAAGTTTTTTGATACCATCGAATAAAAAGCATGAAAATCAAGGAGAAAAAGAACCCACAAGTCCAGGAAATCTTGGATCCGTTCTCTCACAACAAAAAGATAGTGAAGAAAATTATGCAAGATCAGACATGAAAAAGGGGAAAAAGAAAAAACAATACAAAAGCAGCGCGAGAGCAGAACTAGATTTCTTCCTGAAACGTTATTTGCTTTTTCAATTGAGATGGGACGATACTTTGAATCAAAGACTGATCAATAATGTCAAGGTATATTGTCTCCTGCTTAGACTGATAGATCCAACCCAAATTACTATACCCTCGATTCAAAATAGAGAAATGAGTTTGGATATAATGCTGATTGAGAAGAATTTAACTCTTAACCAATTGATGAAAAAGGGAATATTGATTATAGAACCCATTCGTCTGTTTGGAAAAAACGATGCACAATTTATTATGTATCAAACCATAGGTATTTCATTGGTTCATAAGAGTAAGCACCAAATTAATCAAAAATACCAAGAACAAAGATATGTTTCTAAGAAGAATTTTGATGAAACTATTTCATCACACCAAAGAATAACTGAAAATAGAGACAAAAATCATTTGGATTTGGTTGTTCCTGAAAATATTTTCTCGTTTAGACGTCGTAGAAAGTTGAAAATTCTAAGTTGTTTTAATTCAAAGAATAGAAATGGTGAAGATAGAAATCCAGTATTTTGGAATGCAAAGGACGTAAAAGACAGCAGCCAAGTTTCGCATGACAGTAACCATTTTAATAGAGAGAAAAATCAATTAATGAAATTAAAGCTCTTTCTTTGGCCTAATTATCGATTAGAGGATTTAGCTTGTATGAATCGTTATTGGTTTGATACCAATAATGGCAGTCGTTTCAGTATGTTAAGAATACATCTGTATCCACGATTGAAATTTTGACATTTCGTGGATAATACACTTTTTCTATATATTCTATACCCTATATATATAATAGGGTATATCAAAGCAAACAAATACATAGATCACATGTCTTGTCTCACATTTCATTCTAATATCCAATAGGAAATAGGAAATGAATAATGTCTCGATTAGATCTCGAAATGAATCAACAGAACCTTCTTTGTTTTAGGTCTAAATTCTTCGATGCGAAAATGTACCAATCCTTTTCTATCCCTATCTAAATCCAATTAGAAATTGGATTAATTGATTTGAATTCAGAAAATTAGGAGTTCATAAAGAAATTTGGATTAGATTATTGTATATACCAGATTCCAATTAATGGCATTATTATTACTGATCAATAAAATCCATATCTGTAAAAAGGGAAAGGGGATTTTTTTATGGTAACAAATTCATTCATTTCGGTTATTTCTCAAAAAGAAAACGAAGAAAACAGAGGGTCTGTTGAATTTCAAGTATTCAATTTTACCACTAAGATAAGAAGACTTACTTCACATTTGGAATTGCACAAAAAAGACTCTTCATCCCAGAGAGGTTTGCGGAAAATTTTGGGAAAACGCCAACGACTGCTGGCCTATTTGTCAAAAAAAAATAGAAGACGCTATAAAGAATTAATTAGTGAGTTAAATATTCGAGAGATAAAAACTCGTTAATTTGAAGCGTGATACCATTTGAGCTTAGTCGTTTAAATTTTGATGAACTTCTTTTTACTTTCAGCAATGCATGGAAGAACGACTCGGGAAAAAACTTATGATTGCACCAACTACAAGAAAAGACCTCATGATAGTCAATATGGGCCCTCACCACCCATCAATGCATGGTGTTCTTCGACTGATTGTTACTCTCGATGGTGAAAATGTTATTGATTGTGAACCAATACTGGGTTATTTACATAGAGGGATGGAGAAAATTGCGGAAAATCGAACAATTATACAATATTTGCCTTATGTAACGCGTTGGGATTATTTAGCTACTATGTTCACAGAAGCAATAACCGTAAATGGACCCGAACAGCTAGGCAATATTCAAGTACCTAAAAGGGCTAGCTATATCAGAGCTATTATGTTAGAGTTAAGTCGTATCGCTTCTCATTTGTTATGGCTTGGCCCTTTTATGGCAGATATTGGGGCACAGACCCCTTTCTTCTATATTTTTCGAGAACGAGAGTTAATATATGACTTGTTCGAAGCTGCTACCGGTATGCGCATGATGCATAATTATTTTCGTATCGGAGGAGTAGCTGCTGATCTACCTCATGGCTGGATAGATAAATGTTTGGATTTTTGCGATTATTTTTTAACCGGGGTTGCTGAATATCAAAAGCTTATTACGCGGAATCCTATTTTTTTAGAACGAGTTGAAGGCGTAGGCATTATTGGCGCAGAAGAAGCACTAAATTGGGGTTTATCGGGCCCAATGCTACGAGCTTCCGGAATACAGTGGGATCTTCGTAAAATTGATCGTTATGAGTCTTACGACGAATTTGATTGGGAGATTCAATGGCAAAAAGAAGGGGATTCATTAGCTCGGTATTTAGTACGAATCAGTGAAATGACAGAATC